GGATTTAGTCGTACACTCGAAAGATAGCCTAGAAAATCAAGTGAATGATTAGATAATTGGTTTATAGAGACCCTTCCGGGTTGAGACCACACATAAAACTGACATTGCCAGAAATTGATAAGGTAATATTTCCATTTATTCATCCGAAGAGACGTCCTTTTTGAAGCCAAAATTGACTTTCCCTGATACCTAACATAATGCATGAAAGGATCCTTGAACAACCATAGGATGGCCTGAAAATCATTAGCAAAAACTTCTATAAGATGCTTTATTTTTCCATAGAAAAATATTCGCTCAAGAAAGGCCCCAGAAGACGTTGATCGTAAATGAGAGGTTTTGTTACGGAGAAAAAGGAAGGTGGATTCATATTCATATACATGAGAATTATATAGGAACAAGAATAATCGTGGATTCCTTTTTGAAAAACTAGAAATGGATTTGTTTAGAGTAAAGAGAAAGAATCGTAATAAATGCAAAGAAGAGGCATCTTTTACCCGATAGCGAAGGCTTTGAACCACGATTTCCAGATGGATAGGGTAGGGTATTAGTATATTTGATACAAAATTTAAATGTACAAATTTGTCCTCTAAAAAAGGAAATATTGAATGAATTGATCGTAAATTATTAGATTTTAATATTTTTTTTTTCTCTTCTAGGGAATCTACGAATCGTGGGGAAAATGGAATTTCCACTATGATTACAAACCCTTCTGATATCGTTTGAGAATACAAATTGTTGTTGTGCTTCCAAAACGGATTTTGATTCGAATCATTATCGAAAATAAGAAAATGATTCTGTTGATGCATTCGAGTAATTAAACGTTTCACAATTAGTGAACTATATTTATTGTCATGATCCGTATTTTCTAACAAAATTGACCTATTTAAACCCTGCTCATGAGCAAGTGCATAAATATACTCTTGAAAAATAAGTGGATATAGGAAATCATGTCGCCAAGATTTATCTAGTTCTAAATATCCTTGAGATTTTTCCATTTGCAATACGATTTGAACCAAAAATCAGGGATTTCTCGGGTCATCAAATGATACATAGTGCGATACAGTCAAAACAAGGTATTCGAGTAAGAAAAATGAATAAATACCTCGGAAACAGGTAAACTCATGAACAGAATCCTTATCCGCTTCTTTCCATATAATAAAATAGGTTTGTATTCATTATAGGATAACAAGAGGCTTAGAAATCCTTTATTTTTGAAACCCAATCGCTCTTTTGATTTTGAAAAAAAAAAAAAAAGATCTTTCTTTATCAATATACTGTTTCTTCTACACATTTATCTCCAACCCGTAGTGGAGAATAGCTAATAGTTAGGATTCATTAAAAAAAAAAAAGAGATAATCTACTCATGGGAAAAACCTTTCCCGCATTAGGCACTAATCTATTTTTAACATCTAATTAGATCGGGTAATCATTCAAATTAAGAACAGAAGCTCGTTTCTTCTTATTTCCCTATAATTGGAGCCGCAGGGCTCTATCCATTTATTCACTCAACCCAATTTCGAATTCGTTTTGTTCCGCTCCAAAAGCTTTGTGCCGATCCCGTATTCTCAGAATTCTCCATTGATACGACATGCTATTTTTTCCACCCATTCTCTTTCCAGGATCAGTCGCGGTCTTTCAAACTCTACCGATGGTATGGACGAATACATTACTTCATCCAAATGTGTAAAAGATCCTAGTCGCACTTAAAAGCCGAGTACTCTACCATTGAGTTAGCAACCCGAAAAAAAAATGAAAAAAAAACTTGAGCTGTGTAGATACAGTCGAAATCAAAATAAATAGAGGGATTGAATTACATGACACAACCAAAACATTGAACTAACAAGAAACAAAAAACCAAACCCGCAGGGTAGAGGTAAATAAATTCATTTATACACGATCAAATTATATTTGTTCGATACGGTGTTGTCAATATAAATGTTTAGAAAAGAAGACAATGGAGAAAATATAAAGAAATAATGAAATATATATAATTAATAAAATATATATAATTTAAAGGGACTTGTGTTGAATTGGCACTACATAGATACAAAAACAACAGGAGTATAGATGAGGGAATAAAATAAGGAAAAGAGGAAAAAATCTCGAGTTTATTCAATATCTCTCAAAATCAATCAATATAAGCTGAATAAACAAACTTGATCCCTTGCTTATTATTTGTTAATAGTAATAGAGAATAGGGTTCTAACAAAAACCACTCGAAAATACTATCCGAATTTTCGAGTGGTTTTTGTTAGAACCCTATTCTCTATTACTATTAACAAATAATAAGCAAGGGATCAAGTTTGTTTATTATTTGTTAATAGTAATAGAGAATAGGGTTCTAACAAAAACCACTCGAAAATACTATCCGAATTTTCTATTTTTAAATCCAATTTTATCATTTATTCCCATTCACTTGATTTTTTTCGATTTATATCAAAAAATCAATAAGATAAAATAGATTTTTGCCGTTCTATTCTAGAACGCGGGATTTTATATCTATAATCTATAATAATAAAATTAAGAGGTATGAATAAACAAGAGGGGGGGGGTAGAGAAAAAAATTATATAAAGCTATATACAAGACATCCCTACACTCTTTTTTTTTATTGTTCATTAATTGTATTTCGTTTAATTAAGGCAAAATTATGTAAAACCCCTGCCTTCTTTAAAATATCATGAACAGTTCCTGTAGGTTGAGCACCCTTTTCAAGGAAATATAGAATAGCAGGAACATTTAAATAAGTTTGATTCTTTATCGGATCATAAAAACCCATTTTACGAAGATCTCTTCCCTCTCTTCGGGATCGAACATCAATTGCAACGATTTGATAGGCGGCTCATCGGGATAGATGTAGATGAACAACCCCCCCTAGAAACGTATAAGAAGTTTTCTCTTCGTACGGCTCGAGAAAAATGATTTATGTCTATATAGAACATAAAATCATCAAATCAATTAGACTTTAATTTCCATTTTTTCGGGAAAAAAGAAAAATCATTCGTACTCATAACTCAAGTTGGATAACTCTCAAATAGCTCAAAGAAAATCCTCGGGCATTTCATTTATTGAGTGGTCTCGAACTCCTTTTTTGTCTCGTTTAGAATCTATTTTGATTGTTGATTTTTCATTCTGATCTAATTGTTGAGACAATTCCAAAGGGTATTTCCTTGTTCCAGGATCCTTTCTTTATCTTTACTTTGAATCATTGGGTTTAGACATTACTTCGGGAATCCTTAATCGTTTCAAAATGGTAGCAACATACCCTTTTTGTGATTTCTTTTTTTCTATGAAAGAATCATAGAATAGAGCGATTAATTCCTGTGCGCTACACTTTTGATCAAAAGAATTTTACTTTAACCAACTCCAACAAAAAAAACTTTACGTTATGAATTGGAGTCTTTTGATTTCTATATTGAAGATATACTTTACGAAGTTGTTCCAACTTATTGATTGGCACTAACCCTAGATCCTTGCCCCTGATAAATTAATCAATAGTTTTTACTCGAGCTCCATGATGTACTATTTATATTACAACCCAACCAATAGGGGGTGAAACAGAAAAACAGAACAAAGGATGTCGAGTCAAGAGCACCTTTATTACTATATAAAATGGTGGATGAAAGAATCCACAGCCAATTATGTCCTTCAAGTCGCACGTTGCTTTCTACCACATCGTTTCAAACGAAGTTTTACCATAACATTCCTCGAATTTGGAATCAGTATGTAATTGATTCAATTATAGAATCATGAATAGTCATTGGTTCAGTCAATACATAGTAATTTATAATTCATATATAGATGTATTTTTCTTTTTCTGAAGAAGTATCAACAAGAATTGAACTAAAATCTCATATTTTTTTAGTATATGAATCCACAACTTTTTTGAATAACACGGGAAAATGGACTCTTTTTGAATCTGAATCTTTGAGTGACTCACCCAACAGGATAGATTCACCAACCTCACACTTCGTCAAGTACCGAAAACTTATAAATAAGAAATCATTAAAAATATGGAATTGAAAAAAAAATTCTTACGTCGCCATCATTATTTGAATAATATTTTACAGTAAGTATCGCATTTGATCATCATATTCGAAAAAAATCCCGTTTCTTTTTTTGTAGAGTAGATAAAAAACGGGTATGGTATGTAAGAAAGAGAAGATTTAGGTCCTTATTCTTTCAATTGAAAAATCCTATTCAAAGGATAAGATAAGCATTTAGTCTACGTATTTTATTTATGATTCGACTATTTTTCCATAAAATAAAGTGACTAGAAACATGTATAAATCTCCACCCCCCCTACTTCACTTGTTACAGAGATTGACCATTTTTCTCATCATATTATAGCCAAAGACAGAATGCTTAAAAAAGAGGGGGTTCAAGTAAACTACATTTGTTACATATGTAATTTACTTGATCTGAGATTCGGATAGATACAGATAATAAAATTTATACCCTCCATTACTTATCTACTCCCCCAATTCTATAATAAATCAAAAAAGAATCCTCCTTTACGGGATGCTAGGCGAGGTAGTCTCGGCATAAAGACAAAGAGCTTCAGATTACTTATGTCGCTGTTCCTTTTTTTTTATCCTAACTTAATACCATTTGATTGAATTTTAATTCAATTAGTATCAAGAAACCCCTGAATTAATAATTGGGCTAATTTAGGAAATAGAAAAGGGAAATTTGGGAATATGGGGGGTTTTCTTTCGTATTTTGATTTAGAATACATCATTGAAAATTCAAATAGATCTATTATGGTTTTTCTATTTTCTAAGTAATTAACTTACTTGAATATGAAGTGAGGGAGGGGTATAATCATATGCGGAAAAGCCCGTCCGGATTCCATTTGTAAAAAGATATGATTCAGAATTACAAAATGAGAAAAAATAATACTCTATCCAATATTACACTCATAAACAGAAGATTATTCAAAAAAGCAATCTGCATTTCGATATAATTTCTAATTAGAATGCGTATACTCTGGGACGGAAGGATTCGAACCTCCGAATAGCGGGACCAAAACCCGTTGCCTTACCACTTGGCTACGCCCCATTTCAACTTCTATTCTGTATTAATAAACACTAATATTGGTCTTGGTTGTTCGTCAATTCTAGTCCAAATATCAATCGAATAGATTCGATTTTTAATAGGATTTTGAGATGTGTATAAATTATAGAATGAAATTGAATTTATTGATCATTACATATAATTTCATTAAGATAGTATATTGTATGAAAGTATGATTTGATTTCTTTTATTCTCTTTTGAGAATTGAAAGATTTTTGGTTGGGTGGGTTTAAAGAATAAAGAAGGATTTTTTTGTCTACTTTACTTTTTTCATTTTTCCCTTATATCAATAACTCAATCAAAATGCAATTATCTCCAAGAACAAAACCCTTGTTATGCTTAATATTCTTAGTTTGATCAGTATCTGTCTTAACTCCGCCCCTTATTCGAGTAGTTTTTTCTTCGCTAAATTACCCGAGGCCTACGCCTTTTTAAATCCAATTGTAGATGTTATGCCAGTCATACCCCTGTTCTTTTTTCTCTTAGCCTTTGTTTGGCAAGCTGCTGTAAGTTTTCGATGAGATCGTTACTATAATACTGTCCTAGAAAAATTCATGATTTTTCTCAAAAAAAAAGCTAACAATTAATAAAATCAGATAAGCCTTACGGTATGAATCCTCGAGTCAAATATGAAAATTCGTGGATAGCCACGATAAATCTGGATCGGCTCGTTCTGACTCTTTTCTAGCGCAAGACCCTATATGGTTTCCCCCACAATTATATAAGAAAATTTTGGTAATGAAAGACTTTATATTACAAATACAAATGCATTTCTGAATTTTTTTTTCTTTCTAGAAACCACTTCATTTTCACTATCTTGGTGTCAAAATAGAAGATGTGGTATAAAATAAAAACGGAGAATCTATTCTCTTTTTCCCAAAAAATGATCTTGGAGATTGTGTAATGCTTACTCTCAAACTCTTCGTTTACACAGTAGTGATATTCTTTGTTTCTCTCTTCATCTTCGGATTCCTATCGAACGATCCAGGACGTAATCCTGGACGTGAAGACTAAAAAAATAGAAAAAGGGTTTCCTTGTTTGATTTTGAAATTTTCTTAGGATTTTATCTATTCCACACCTTTAACTAGGAAAAAATCACAAGAGTTTGATAAATGCGAAAGATAAATAAAATATCAAATCAAGTCATCAACGGAAGCGGAAAGAGAGGGATTCGAACCCTCGGTACGAATAATTCGTACAACGGATTAGCAATCCGACGCTTTAGTCCACTCAGCCATCTCTCCCAATTGAAAAAGCTATATTACATTACACATAAAGTAAGGATTAAAAAAAGGTATTTCTTTAGATCTTCTCTCTTTATTATATAGATATATAAAACTTTTATCAGCAATATCAAATAAGGACTCGAAAGAAAAAGAAATATTTCCAAGAAAGAATACTTCTTTGATTTCGTCCGAAAGGGCCGTTTTTATTCTCACGGCCTGGCCGGGTCAGTACCTAGCCGGGCCTTTTTGTTTTGTTTCAATGAATCATAATCATAGATAAAATGATTTGAAACAAAAATTCTTGTTATTGAAGCAACAACACCCAAAAGTAAGGGCTGTTTTATTTCCATTCTGGAATCAAAGTCTTATTTCTTATTTTATTATTTACTTTAATTTTAATACTAGATTTGAATAAAAATTATGGCTATGGATTCTTTTTTATGTTATAACTTAAGTGATTTTGTTGAGCCGTATTTATTTGCCAAAACTCCTCCATCAACAGACAAGATCGAACTTGTTATTTAAATGAGCCCCTCTTAATCTCGTTAAGTTCCCTGACGAAACACCTAATTCTCATGATTATTTCTTGATTATGCTTTTTTGCTTTGTTCGACAAAAGGTCTATTTATATACAATAATCGCATTATAGCGGGTATAGTTTAGTGGTAAAAGTGTGATTCGTTTTATTCACCCCTTATTATAGTTAAGGGGTCCTTCGGTTTGATTCCTATTCCGATGAAAAACTTTATTTCTTAAAAGGATTAAATCCTTTACCTCTCAACGACAGATTCGAGGAAAAATATACATTCTCGTGATTTTTATCCAAGAGTCCATTATGAGTTGAAAAATCGGATTATGAAATTACGAAACATAATTTTTTAAAAATTGGATCAATACTTCCAGTTGAATGAGTATAAGTAAGGAATCTATGGATGAAGATAGAAAGGTGAATTTTTTTCTAATCGTAACTAAATCTTCAATTTTTGATTTATAAAAGAGAGATTGAAACAAAATAGCTATTAAATGATGGCTTTGGTTTACTAGAGACATCAACATATTCATATTCTATTTTATATTGTTTTAGCTCGGTAGAAAGAAAATGCTTTTCCTTAGGATTCTCTCAAATAGAAATAGAGAACGAAGTAACTAGAAAGATTGTTATAATCCTCTTCCCTTTCTAGAGGGATCATCTAGAAAGC